TTAGATCGAAATCTGAAGGTTCTTTCTTGACCTAACTAAAAAGATGCGCATTTCTAATATATATATGAAAAATACAAAATAGAACTTCTAAAGCAAAAGAAAATAGAAATTAATAGTCTTAGAATATAGTTGAACCAAAACACCTATTTTTTTGAGTGATCATGTGATAACTTTTTGTTCTCATTCATTCAAGATATTTAAGATATTATATGAGTGAACTCATTACGGAATCTAATTAGTTAAAATGAAAGTAAAAGTTTTATAAGATTAATGTTCGCTCTAAAATATATAGATTCGATCCAATAAAACAAATGATAAAAATAGGAATAATTTTCTAATTTGATTCCATAATGATTGGAAAAGAGTTAGTCTTATTTTAAAACGAAATTACACTACCCAGTTCTTATTATTCGTTTATAAGTTGAATTGAAAAATGATCCAAGAATGCATTTGCTGATTGCAAACGCGGTATGGGTAGATGTTACAGATGATGAATCAATTTTTTTATATAGTTGTGACTTTATCCTTGTTAGTGCTGTCTATAATGATAGATGACTCAAAAACTTTCAATTGGTTTTTTTCTCCTATTTTGCAAAAAAGGAAACTCAGGTAAGTGCTTTTTTATAAACATATGTATAAAAAGACCATATTTCATTTAGCTCCTTGATGCCTACCATAACTAGTTATTTCGGTTTTCTACTAACGGCTTTAACTATAACCTCAGCTCTATTTATTGGTCTGAGCAAGATACGACTTATTTGAAATTAATTGCACAAAATCTTTCTGCGAACTTCTGTGTATTTTTACCCCGTTAATTGCCAATTCTTGGTCATTGAGATTCATGGTAATTCGGATTAATATTTAGGTATAGATATTACCTCTTTTTTCTCCTTTCAAACAAATTGAAATGATTGAAGTTTTTCTATTTGGAATTGTGTTAGGTCTAATTCCTATTACTTTGGCTGGATTATTTGTAACTGCCTATTTACAATACAGGCGTGGCGATCAGTTAGACCTTTGATTAATTAATATCTCTTTTTTTGATTGACCTCCTCCTTTCTTTAATATCTAGGAGGTCAAATAAAGATTGCTGTTCCAGTTAGTGTTTCAGTCAAATTCCATCGAAGAAGATACAAATCACGCTCTGTAGGATTTGAACCTACGACATCGGGTTTTGGAGACCCACGTTCTACCGAACTGAACTAAGAGCGCTTTCTTCTCATAAAAGAAAAGACTGTAAAGAAAAGGATTGGCCCCAATACATCTTGTATGCATACACATATAGTATCATCATAAGAATAAAAGATTCTATATGATATGTCCAACGTGAATTGATCTCAAAAAATCCCTCGTTACTGCTCAAAGGAGCAGTAATAGGTAGGGATGACAGGATTTGAACCCGTGACATTTTGTACCCAAAACAAACGCGCTACCAAGCTGCGCTACATCCCTTCCATTGGTCTACAGTGTCATTGTAGAGAATTCCTGTCTTGTTTTCCACATCGTTATTGCCTCTATTAAAATCTAGAATTTTTATGTCCATTTCGCCTTTTTGGTCTCATTTAACATATAATAATAGTAAAATACTTTGGAACCCCTAGGAAAAATAAACGAGTCTTTTTGGGGAATAGTGGGGAAGAAAAGGACGTTTTTTCTGTATTTAACAAAAAGGAAATCTTATTTACTGGATGATTGTACATTTCAATATGTATTATCTTATGTATGTATTACTATAAAAGGAGGTTTTTCAATGCGAGATCTAAAAACATATCTTTCCGTGGCACCGGTACTAAGTACTCTATGGTTCGGTTCTTTGGCAGGTTTATTGATAGAGATTAATCGTTTTTTCCCGGATGCGTTGACGTTCCCCTTTTTTTCATTCTAGTTATTGACGTGGGAAGGAATAAAGAAGATTAGAGATACAATTAAATAAAGCCCCTTCTTTTCTCTTTTTTCCCTAGAAAAAGGGAGGAAAGAGAAAGAATATTATATTCAACAGCTGTGAGAGTCGGGTTCAGGTTGGAATTAAATTAATATGAATTTCTATGTATTAAATTTCTATGGAAGTCGAATACAAACTCTGGTTCTAGGGAAAGCGTATTCTAGACGATAATTATATGAAATACTGTACTGTTGAAATATAGTTTAGAAATCTTTCTATCGTATTTCCTATATTGATTGTAATGAAATCTTGCATAAGAGGATAGCTAGTTACAAATTTTTTCCTTCCTTTCTTCTTTTTCGTTTCGAATTGAAAAAGGAAGAGTTGAGTAAATGAAAAATCCAAAGGAGGTTCATGGCTAAGGGTAAAGATGTGCGAATACCGGTTCTTTTGGAATGTACCGCTTGTGTTCGAAACGGTGTTAATAAGGAATCAACGGGGATTTCCAGATATATTACTCAAAAGAACCGGCACAATACGCCTAATCGATTGGAGTTGCTAAAATTCTGTCCATATTGTAACAAACATACGATTCATGGGGAGATAAAGAAATAGATCGAACGAACCGAGCACCGGCGCCCTTATCTTTCTTACAAGGAAAGGGCAAAAATGACATTATATATATAACATATTTAACATAGTTAAAGATAATTATAAACAAACCAAATCCTATTTATTTATTCTAATAAAAGATACGGTTGAAATAGGATTTTAGGGATAAGAAATAAACTAACCAAACCATGGAAAAATCTAAGCGAACTTTTCTTAAATCCAAGCGATCTTTTCGTAGGCGTTTGCCCCCGATCCAATCGGGGGATCGAATTGATTATAAAAACATGAGTTTAATTAGTCGATTTATTAGTGAACAGGGAAAAATATTATCTAGACGAGTGAATAGATTGACCTTGAAACAACAACGATTAATTACTATTGCTATAAAACAAGCTCGTATTTTATCTTTGTTACCTTTTCTTAATAATGAGAAACAATTTGAAAGAACCGAGTCGACCACCAGAACTCCCAGTCTTAGAGCCAGAAAAAGATAGGTTTACTCTTTCTTCACTTGAATTCAAATGCCCATCCGAACTCAAACGCGGATTTCTTTTTTGTTGGAAAAATCCAAGAATCCGGATTGAAGTCTCGTGTCGTAAGAAAAAAAAAAAGAATAATCTGGGAAGAATAAAATTTTTTATTGAACGTGTTGATTCATATTTATTTTGACTACTTTCTGATATTTTATCATATTCTAATTCTATTCATTTTTATTCGATCTTCCCGGAGTTCATTCTCCGGGCAACTCCGTTTAACCGGTGGATTCTTTCCAACCTACTTCTTTTATGATCTCATTGGAAATCATATAAAGACAATTCCTATTTGATATAGCTATTTGTGCAAGTATTTTACGATTAAGAAGCAACTGTCTCTTGTACAGATCATTTATTAATCTACTATAACTATAGCATACCCCCCTTTCACGAATTGCTGCATTTATTCGAGTGATCCACAAACGACGAAAGTTTATTTTTTGCCTATCCCTATCCCGATGAGCCGAAACCAAAGCTCTTATTTTTTGTTGAGTAATAGTTCGAGTAAGTCTTGAATGAGCCCCCCGAAAGCTTGATGCAAATAAACGAATTTTTGTTCTACGTCTCCGAGCGATATATCCCCGTCTAATTCTGGTCATTGAATAAATGAAACTTTAACGAATAACTAATAGATTTCCTTTCTTTCAGTTATTCTTTTGCCCCTTTCCTAGTATATTAATAACAAAACGGATTTTTCCAATGTATAAACTAAAAATTCCAATGGCTTTCGCTACTATAACCTTCCCAACCACGATTTTTTATTTTTTTATAGGCATTTCACCTCGAAATACGAAATTGTACTATACTAGGTTAAAAAAAATAGCAATGATAACTAAATAGTGGATTCCATCGTTTCTATGGTTACTTCTTAAACGGTGAGGTCTTCTCTATACACCGGAGCCCTTACTTCATTTAATCAATGTTATTGCTAACTTGTATAGTTCACATTCTTCGGCTCTACCCATGAATTATCCAGTAATAGGTCTTTCACAACGAGCTCTACCTATACAGTAACGGTATTTAATTATGAAAGTTGGCTGGGTAGCTGACCCTGTTAGTCCGTTCTTGCAAGAGGGGTCTATGTTACTAAGATTTCCTCCGCTTAATGGATAACCATTTGCTACCAATGGAGAATTACTTCTCATCTTGAATTGAGGTGAGTGGTTTTACACCAATAGAAACCATAAATTTCATACACAATAAAAGGGATATGACCCCATTTTCTTATTTTTAGATAGTAAATGTAGTTTGTTTTTCCGTTCTATCCTATTTGATCATTGATATTCGAACATTGTTCTCTTTCCTTTGTTCTAGTTTATGATCTGAACGAGTCGCACATACACCCTAGTACATGTTCCTCGACGCTGAGGGCATCCCCGAAGCGCGGGGGATTTTGTGACATTTCTGATTGGCTGTCTTGTATTTCTAATAAGTTGTTTAATCGTTGGCATGTTGAATCATATACATAATGGGCTGGTTTAGATCGATCCTAACCGTATGATTATGAATGACTTTTATTCAATAGAATAGAATCGATAGATCAATAGAATCATCAATCAATAGATAGTAAATAAATAAAAGTCATAGAATATTAAACGCGGCAGGGTTCATTTTAAATCACGAATTGACGCGAAATTCAGGCTATTTATTGTCATTCAACCGCTACAAGATCAACAATTCCATAAGCTTGGGCCTCTGTTGCTGACATAAAAATATCTCTTTCCATGTCTTCGGATACAACCCAGAAGGGTTTCCCCGTTCTTTGTACATAAACCCTTGTCAGGGTTTCACGTAGTTTCAGCAGTTCTCCCACTTCCAGGATGAATTCTCCCGTTGCTACTTCAGAAAAAGAACCAGCGGGTTGATGGATCATTACCCTGATGATATAAGATAAAAAAGGTTTCTCTATTTCGCATGATGAGGGGAAGATAAAAGAAAGATAAAAGAATAACAAGAAAAAAGATAGAATCGAACAACCGTACGGGCATTATGCATTGCATACGGCTCTACAATAAAATTGACCCTTACCTTCAAAAAAATAGGATCGATCAGACCCCGATCGGTAAATGATCAACTTACCACCCTTCTTTTCGGAGGAATTCAAAAATACTATGATGGCTCCGTTGCTTTCTATATTTATTATATTTTTTTGTCTGTGATTTGTCTGTCATTCAGCAATCCCAAGGTTGCTTTTTTGTTTGATCAAATAAACTAAGGAAAAAAGAATCTTGTTTTTTTTTTTCGCTCTATACTATAAATATTGTTAAGAGACCTCAGGTGTGAAAAAAGTTTGTGACGCTGAACTGGACTTCCGATAATAAAATAGGAAATACCTTTTTCTCATATTACTCTCTCAATACATAATCTAATGTTTTGAAAACAAAATTTCTTATATCGAATTCAAAGTGCCATGCTATTATTACTTAAATATTCATATTTCATATGGCGAAGGCATAGTCTTCTTTTTTCTCTCAAATAAAAGCCTCATTGGCGCCAAGCGTGAGGGAATGCTAGACGTTTGGTAATTTCTCCTCCGACCAGGATAAAAGATCCCATTGAAGCGGCTGATCCCATGCATATTGTCTGTACATCTGGTTGTACAAATTGCATAGTATCATAAAGAGCCACCCCCGGTATTACCCATCCGCCAGGAGAGTTTATAAACAAATACAGATCTTGGGTATCATTCTCCATACTGAGATATATCATAAGACCAATAAGTTGATTTGAGATCTCGCTATCAACCTCTTGACCTAAAAAAAGTAATCTTTCTCGATAAAGTCGGTTGATTAGGGTCAAATTGTATCCCCCCGGAACCGTACAGGCGCCTTTTGACGCATACGGTTCAAAAAAAACAAAAGAATCAATGTGTAGATTCCTATACTTTTTCTTTTTTCATAGCAAGTTCCTTCTAACTTATAATGATTTCCTTGATTTTTCACTAAACACGAGTTTGTCTTCCTTTCCTTATAACTTAACTATTAACTAGAATATAAAAAAGAATTCATTAAACTTATCCAACTAACTTTTCATTGATGGATTCTTTCATCGAGATTCAATCCAAATCACGATGTCATTTTCTTGTTCTTAAATGGGCCCCTTTAATCTTTTTAGGTTTATGCTCTACTCCGGGTAAAGATCCGCCCTATTTTTATTTGCACATATAGTACAAATGCTCCCATTACCACTTCTTTTAGTTATCCCTTCTTTTTTTTTTTTCAATTCACGCAGTTCGTAAAATAGTTGAAGGCTTCATGCATATTACTCAATTGATTGATTAACAGAAGAGTTTGAAATAACTTCTACTTACAAAAAAGAGATTTCTTTAAAAAAAGGAATCCTTTATGATATAAAATAGATACCACTTGGTTTTTTTAAACGGAGCCTGGATACTTCAATGTAGTAGTCCAACTAAGCCAACCATAAAATCTTCTAATTGATAATAGTAATTCGAATCCCCCCCAAAAAGTGGATCTAATTGCACTTCACGCTCCAAATTTTTGATGATTCCATTAATCTTTCGTGGGCGAAACAGGGGATATCTCGAGTGGGGAGAAAACGGGAAAATCCCATATGGCCCAATATATCTGACAAGTCGCACTATATGTCAACCCAAGTTGCATCTTCCTCTCCAGGACTTCGAAAAGGTACTTTTGGAACACCAATAGGCATTAAATGAAAGAAAAAAGAACTAAGTACTATATTTTACTTTGATGTGGAAACGTAACAAAGCCTTTATTATTATTATTATCTATTATTATCTTTATAATATAATCTTTATTATTTTATTATCTTTATAATATAATATTGTACTTTATCCTAATCATATTTTATTTTATTCATAAATAAGAGAAATAGAGAAAGTCAGAAAAAAATACGGTAAAAATATGACAAATAGTGTCCTCTAATGATAAACAAGTATGGGCACATTCGCTCATATAAAATGGCATTAACCCTCCCATTGCGTATTGGTACTTATCGAGTATAGAATAAATCTGCTTCTCTTTGTTCCTACGAACAAAATTGTTCCATTATTACCAACAGAATAGAACAAATATGAACCCTTACGTTGAAATAACCCACTAAATAGTGGGGTACATAACATAGTCATAGTCTTTTACAATGCAATAAAGTTACGTAGTGTCTTTTTTCTTTCATAAAGGGGTATTTCCATGGGTTTGCCTTGGTATCGTGTTCATACCGTTGTATTGAATGATCCCGGACGGTTGCTTTCTGTTCATATAATGCATACAGCTTTGGTTGCTGGTTGGGCCGGTTCGATGGCCCTGTATGAATTAGCAGTTTTTGATCCTTCTGACCCTGTTCTTGATCCAATGTGGAGACAGGGTATGTTCGTTATACCCTTCATGACTCGTTTAGGAATAACCAATTCATGGGGCGGTTGGAGTATCACGGGGGGGACTATAACGAATCCGGGTATTTGGAGTTATGAAGGTGTGGCTGGAGCGCATA